CTTTGCTACAGCTGATAAAAATCGTTGTTTTAGACGATGTATATGTAGAAAGCCTTTTTTTGTTTTTCTTTTTTTACTTCTATAGTGAAGATAGTCGCACGTAATGGCAGATCACGGCCATATTATTAAAAGCTTGTGGTAAGAATGGATTTCGTTCTAGTGCTCGAAAATAATATTCCAAAGCTTTCGTATGTTCTCCATTACTTGTATGGATAAGACCTATATTATAGAGTATATAACTTCGATCATAAGGATCAATTTCTAGTCGCATAGCTTCATAATAATTCTGTAAAGCTTCTGCATAATTTCCTTCGGATTGAGCTGACATCCGTTACGGTCGCCATTCAATTCAAAGAATCTCCGTTCCAAAACCGTACGTGAGATTTTCACCTCATACGGCTCCTCCCTTATGTGCATAAGGAGAATATACATGAAATCAAAAAGATGAAAATATTCTCATTATAGACTGAGCAGGGCTAGTGTTTTTACAAGAAATCTCTAGCCAACCTTCCTGCAAGAGATCTTTTCTTAATATCAAGGGTGTTGAGACTAGATAACTAGATAGAAATGAGAACTCGAGCAATTTCTTTGTTTTCAACGCCTCCTAATTTCCAGGAATTAGTCACTTCAAACAACCTTCGATGGTTATATTGATATCCAAAGTACGAACGAGATGGATGTTTGTTGTCCCAACCATTCTTTTAGTCCCGAGCCCAATAAGGAAAGGGGTCATTTCTAACAAGGTTTTCGTGTTGTTGATTCCTAGGTGTAGTGCTTCTTCCCTTATGCTGTCCGTTGGTACTAGTGTAGTGGAGTAGGATTGCCCCATAATACAGAACCTCTAGATATAACCTTTCGTTCAATACTAGAATCTAAGATTGAAACATAGCATCTGAGGTTGCATTAATCGAGGATACACGACAGAAGGAATTGTTCTATTTGCAAACTTCACCTTCAACAAGCGTAGATTTATTTCAAAAATTTTTCCGAATCACGTGTCTTTCTCGTAAGACCAAGAGAAATAAAAAAAAAAAAAAAGAATCAAATCACACCATCTCTGTAATAGGTAAATGCCTCCTTTTCTCCTGAAGTTGTCGGAATTATTTGCAATAAGATATTGGCTACAATTGAAAAGGTCTTATCAATAAAATTTCCATTTATCCGCGATCTAGGCATAGCTAGCAATCCATTTTATAATTCTTCTCATTCCCTCTCGGGGGAAAATGATCCCACAAAGAAAAGAATTGTACAGTACGAAATAACATAAAAATAGATTGATTTGAAAAAAAAAGATTATGGGCTTTTTATTCCAATTGTTCCTTTTTTATAGGAATCAATAAGAAATAGTCCAACCCGGTTCGATTTCATCCTAATGTAGTAGTATACCAACGAAGCGAACTATTCCGATTTCGTTGAAATTACAGATTCAAATAACTCGAGAAATTTGTATTGAATTATGATACAAAGAGGAAAAAATCATTCTATGATGAAAATAGAATAACCACCTCTTTTTTATGTTATGTACATAGCAGGTATACAATCCACTATACAAAATGTTTTATCAATCTAGAATAGAGGGGTGAGGGAAGGGGTTTGTTGTTGAGAATTCTAAAGTCGGAAAGAAATTTGAGAATTTGTAAGGTATGGAATCGTAGTCTATATAGAATTATAATAGAAAGGTATCCATTAACCCTAGTCTAAAAAATCTAGACCTATTAATCAGTTGATTCGTTCTAATTCATTGATTTAATCGATTCGAATCGAATTTCTAGTAGGAGTCGTTTTTGCAAATATAAACCCCCTTTTCATTTTCAAAATTACAAATAAAACATTTTCGTAAAAAAGAATTGTCTTGGGGCCTCGAAAGATCTTTCTTTACTTTGATGAAAAATTTTCTATTTTTATTTGTAATATTTTGTAATATATAGTTAAAATGGATTGGTCATACTTATCCAATAATCTAGAATGAAATATGAAGAACTCATTATTCACTTGGTTTTTGATTCATAATCATTATGTAGGAGAGATGGCCGAGCGGTTCAAGGCGTAGCATTGGAACTGCTATGTAGGCTTTTGTTTACCGAGGGTTCGAATCCCTCTCTTTCCGCACCTTCACTTAATAGTTTCTTATTTATTAAAAATACCGGATCAAATAGCAATGGAGACCTTTATTCCACCTTTCATTGATATAGATTTTCTATTCCTAATTCCGCGACTAGGAAGAATACCGGAAAGAATATGAAAATAACCCCTCATACATAAATGAGATAAAATCAGAATCAAACCCGTATTTTTCTTACTTAACCTTAGGTTAATTTAATTTGATAAAAGGGAATAAAATTGCCCGAACCTCTGCTATTTTATTTGAGTTTAGGTTTAATTAAGTTTGACGAGAATAATACTCTACGACTAGCAATTCATTTATTTTCAAACTGACCCATTTACTATCTATTATTTGATTGACCAGTCCTTTATATTGGACTGGGTGAAGAGTCAAATGGTTTGGCACTTCCGCCTGAGGGGAAAAATTGAGAGAATTTTGAATTAGAGTTCTGGATTTTTGTTCATCCTTCGCCATAATAATATCTCGGGGTTTGCAGCGATAACTTGGTATATCTACTATGCGCCCATTCACTAAAATATGTCTATGGTTAACTAATTGGCGGGCTGCAGGAATAGTTGAAGCCATACCCAATCGAAAAAGGATGTTATCCAAACGCATTTCAAGTAATTGTAGTAAAACTTGACCTGTTGACCCCTTGGCTTTTCCGGCAATATGAACGTATTTAAGTAATTGTCGTTCTGTAAGACCATAATGAAAACGCAATTTTTGTTTTTCTTCTAGGCGAATACGATATTGAGATTTTTTGCCGGAACGCGATTGGTTTCTAAGATCACTCCCGGCTTTAGGCCTTTTATTAGTTAATCCTGGTAAAGCCCCCAGGCGGCGTATTTTTTTGAAACGAGGTCCTCGGTAACGTGACATAAAGACTCCTTAATTCTTATTTAGAATTCATTTCATTCTTTTTTTTTTTGAAAATTTGATTTTACAGAATAAATCTAAACTCAAACTGAACTAAATGAAGTAAAGTTTGCTGAAGTAGTGTAAAGTAGTGTACTTGTACTATTACTATAAAGAAGAATGAGATAAATTGGATAAATAGTCAAACTTTCTATTATTATATATATATAAGAATATATAAGATCCTTTTACTGGCATAGTCAGGAGTTAAGATCCTTTTACTGGCATAGTCAGGAGTTCCTCCTATAACTTAACCTATAATTTAATAAATTCATGGATTTTGGAAAGAGGGGAAGACACTTTTCAATATTCTTTGATTTCATTTGATTTCAAAAGAAGATTCTCAATTTTTCAAAAATTAAATAAAAAATAGAAAAAGCCGGCTATCGGAATCGAACCGATGACCATCGCATTACAAATGCGATGCTCTAACCTCTGAGCTAAGCGGGCCCGCATTATAGTAATAGAAATTTTCTATGAATAGAAATTCAAGACACTATTACTATAAGTATAGTGTCTCTAGAAATATAGAAAAGAATAGAATCCATAATTACCAATAAATCTTGCATATTATAGAACATAACGATTTATATAGCGATATAGAATTTTGATTTATTTATCACAATTCTAAATTCGAATAGAATAATATTCGATAGTCAATCTTAAATATTTTTAGATAGTCAATTTTTTTTATTTTGAATTCACATGACATTTGAAATTCTTTTTGTTACACTTCTAGATTTTCTATCCTATATATTATATATATTTCTCTATATTTATATTTCTTCCGAATTCGGTTGATTAGTTATAACTAATCAAACATTCCCCGGCTTTCATTCGTAAAAGGGGAAGTTAAGAAAAAAAAAAAAAAGAATCGACCCTTTGAGTATCCCAATTGCATGGGAAAATGGCATGAATAGAAAGATATATAAAGGATATATATCAATCTATATTGAATTGCCGATACAGAAATGATAAAATCCAATTTGATTGAATCAAATACGGGTTTCCTATAGGTAAGAAAAAATACTTTTTCGGGATAGTAATCGCTATCTAATAAATTCAAAGGTTCCAGTATAAATGAAAGAAAAAGGAATAATATTCTAATAAAATCTTAATCCCAAAACAAAAGAAAAAAGGAAGGGGGATATGGCGAAATCGGTAGACGCTACGGACTTAATTGGATTGAGCCTTGGTATGGAAACCTACTAAGTGATAACTTTCAAATTCAGAGAAACCCCGGAATTAATAAAAATGGGCAATCCTGAGCCAAATCCTGTTTTCTCAAAAAAAGGATAGGTGCAGAGACTCAATGGAAGCTGTTCTAATAAATGGGAGTTGACTGCGCTGGTAGAGGAATCTTTCCATGGAAACTTTAGAAAGGATGAAGGATAAACGCATCTATTGAATACTATATCAAATGGTTAATGATGGCCCAAATCTTTTAATATGAAAAAATGGAAAAATTGGTGTGAATTGATTCTACGTTGAAGAAAAAATCAAATATTCATCAACTCATTCGCTCCATAGTCCGATAGATCTTTTAAAGAACTAATTAATCGGACGAGAATAAAGATAGAGTCCCATTCTACATGCTACATGTCAATATCGGCAACAATGAAATTTATAGTAAGAGGAAAATCCGTCGACTTTAAAAATCGTGAGGGTTCAAGTCCCTCTATCCCCAAAAAGCCTATTTGACCCCTAAAATATTTACCCTATCCCCCTTTTTCGTTAGCGGTTCCAAATTCCTTTATCTTTCTGATTCTTTGACAAACGTATTTGGGCGTAAATGACTTTCTCTTATCACATGTGATATAGAATACACATTCCAAATGAAGCAAGGAATGCCAATGCCAATGTGAATAATTCACAAAATAGCATTAAACAGAACTTGGAGAAAACCTTGTAATCCCCCTTGTCCCTTTAATTGACATCGACTCCAGTCATCTAATAAAATGAGGGTGGGATGCTACAT